AAATTTCTCGTTGAGTTAAGGGCTTATTTAAAAACGAATAAACCTAAATTTAACGAAATCATAGCTTCTACCAAGACATTCACTGGGGAAGCAGAAGCCCTTTTGAAGGAAGCTATTCAGGAACAGATGGAACTCTTTTTACTTCAGGAACAAGTAGAAAAAAATTGATTAATAATTTCATACCTTTATTATTTTCATAATTACTATCTTTTAATATATTTTATTTAAATATTTAAAAGAATTTTATAATAATAAAGATAATAAATTCAGAATCTATTTTTAGAAAGATACGAATATAATTAATATATAGGCAATTGCAATAAAATTGATATGGAAAAAATTTGCGTCCAATAGGATTTGAACCTATACCAAAGGTTTAGAAGACCTCTGTCCTATCCATTAGACAATGGACGCTTTTCTTTTTTCTTTCCCTTTTCACGAAATTTTCGTGAAAAGGGAAAGAAAAAAGAATTATAAAAAATACTCTATCTATGAGTATATATTTATAATAATTCTTCTAAATAGAATAAGACTAAATCATTCATAATATTAATAACAAAAATGTTGTTCTTTAAAAAAAGAAACTCTATAATAGAAAAAAATATATTCGAATAGAATATATAGAGAAATAGGATATAAGCGGGTAGCGGGAATCGAACCCGCATCGTTAGCTTGGAAGGCTAAGGGTTATAGTCGACGTTCATGAATGAACGTCTCTAATTCAAAACCGAACGTGAAACTTTTGTTTCATTCAGCTCCTTTACAGAATAATTTAAGAGATAGATGGAATACATGAAAAAAATGACCCATAACATCTATGTCAGCCTTTCGGTATGAATACATTTAAAACACGTTGCTTTTTAGATGATCCCTCTAGAAGAGGAGTATTAGAACAATCTGCTTTTTTCTAGTTACTTCGTTCTCTATTTCTATTTGAGAGAATCTTTAGGAAAAGAATAAAATTTCCGTCGAGCTTAAAAATATGTTGATGTTTCTAGTAAACTAAAAAAATCGTTTAATAGCTATTTTGCTTCAATCTCTCCTATACAAAACAAATAATAAAAAAAATGGAAGATTTAGTTACGATTGGAAACAAAATTTCTATATCATTCTCCCTGGATCCTTTACTCATATTCAAAAATTTGGATTCTTGATCCAATTGCAAAAACTTATGTTTCATAATTTTAGAATCAATTCTAATCTAAATTGTATACAAATTACGATAATGTATATTATTCCTCGAATCGTTCGTTGAGAGGTATAAAGGATTAACCCTTTAAGTAAGAAATAAAGTTTTTGATCGTGATATGAATCACGCAAGGGACCCCTTAACTATTAAGGGATCTATAGAACGAATCACACTTTTACCACTAAACTATACCCGCTACAATACCATTATTGTATATAAAAGGATCTTTTGTCGAACAAGGGAATCCGTCCTAATTATGCAATAGGTGCATAATTTTACGATAATTAGAGTGTTGACGTGTTTCGTAAAGGGGCCCCCTAATGAAATTTAGAAAAGGGGGCGAATCTTATTTTTGGATTTTGTTTTTGCTGAAGGTATTTTGACAGATAGATCTCTACAAAATTACTAAATTCATAACACAAAAATGCATTTGTAAGAATCCAGAGTTCCATTCCTTTTTTAGATACGTTACCGGATTGATTCCTATGATATAGGATCAAACAAAAAGTCATTTTTATTTTTGTTTGATCATGTTTAAATTAATTACAAATTACACGTTTCTTTCAAATCGAATTACTACAGTAAAATGGATTCATGGGAAAAAAGAGCCATGCCAGTACCTACCTGGACTCTGGTTGGATAAAAAAACAAACTAAAAAATAAAATCAATAATTCTATCTTTATTTATATATAAATAATAAATATATATAATAAATAGAAAAAAAAAGACAGATAAGATATATCAAATGACTATCAATCAATATCAAATAAGATATAAAGTCAAATAAAGTCAAATTAAGATATAAAGAAGGCTTTTTTTCGAGCCCTACTTTTTTTTGTTTATGCGATGTATCATAAGCATAATAATTCTATTTTTTGAATTGGGGAGAGATGGCTGAGTGGACTAAAGCGGCGGATTGCTAATCCGTTGTACGAATTTTTGTACCGAGGGTTCGAATCCCTCTCTTTCCGTCCCTCTCTTTCCGTTTATTGATGAGGAGTTTCTTTTTTTTTTCTTCCCTCTTTGTTTAATTTTTTTTACTAGTTAAAGATGTAAAATAGATAAAAAAAAATATTTCAAAATCCAGCACAAGTCAGGAAAACAAAAAAGATTTTCTTATTCTTCACGTCCCGGATTACGTCCTGGATCATTAGATAGGAATCCGAAGATGAAAAGAGAAACAAAGAATATCACTATCGTGTAAACAAATAGTTTTAGAGTAAGCATTACAAAATCTCCAAGATAATTAAAAAAAACGACAGAGAAAGAGAATAGATTCTCTTCTATTTCATATTATGTTTCCTTTGATACTAAGTTTATAAGAAATGAAGTAATTTCAAAAAAAAAAACTTAGGAAATTTCTTTGTAGTAAGAGTTGAGTCTTTATATTACCAAAATCTTTTTCATATCCACAATCAGGATCTAGGTATTGGTTGTGGACTCCAATCGAATAATAGAATTTTCATTTTTTAATGGAAAAAACAGAAATGATGAGATGGTCCAGATTTTTATTGTCTATCCTAAAATTTCAATATTTGGAATCAAGGATTCACGCTGTAAAACTTATCTGATCTTTTAAAATGTTATCATTTTTATTTTCGAATAAATTCTTAATTTTTTTCGGACATTATTCAAATTAAAGATCTTATCGAAAACTTACAGCAGCTTGCCAAACAAAAGCTAAGAGAAAAAAGAGTAAGGGTATTACTGGCATAAAATCTACAATTGGATTCAAAAAAGCGTAGGCTTCAGGTAATTTTGCCAAGAAAAAACTACTTGAATAAAGGGCAGAGTCAATACAAATACAGACCAAGCTAAAGATATTAAGCATAACAAAAATGTTGTTCTTTAAGAAAATTAATTGTATTTTTGCTTTTTTTGAATTCTCATTTTTATTGTATTTTTTTTATTATGTTATTATTATATATATGATATGATTTATTATCATCATTTTTATTTATTATACTCTTTTATTAAATATTAAAATGAAATATAAAAGAAATAATTTGAAAAGAAAAAATGGAATATAAATAAGTCAACTATTGAATTGATATTTATAGATAGGAATATTACTAAATCAATAAAAAAACTAAAAAAATGAATCAACTTAAGATCATACCCCCAATCCCTTTTTCATTTCAACTTATCCAGTTCAAAACAGTTTCATTCTGAAATCAAAAATCGAAGAAATCATATATTCATACAATATCTTAATTGAATTCTATGTAATGATCAATAAATTCAGTTTAATTCGATATTTATGCATATCCAAATTCTAGTAACAATTTAATTTATTCTATAGAATAAATTTAGAACTGGAATTGACGAACAACCCATAAAAGTAGTTATAGTATTTATATACTATTTATTGGTGTCGAAAAATGGGGCGTGGCCAAGCGGTAAGGCACCGGGTTTTGGTCCCGTTACTCGAGGGTTCGAATCCTTCCGTCCCAGATCATATCTATTTATGATACCTATGATCTCATTCTCAGCAATTGAACAAATTTTTTACAAATTATGAAAATAGAATTTATTATACTCTTTATGTTCTTCTTATTATACTCTTTACTATCTATTCTGTGTTTTTAATTAATTTTAATTAAATTTAATCGAATTAAACGATAAGAATATTCGTATCGATATCTTATTTATAATTTATACGATATAATAAATAATAAAGTAAAAAAAAAATGACAGGATATATTCTATAATATATTTATACGATAGAATGGAAAAATGTGGAAAACAAGACAAAAAGTCTTTACAATGACAATGGAAACCAATGTAAAGGGATGTAGCGCAGCTTGGTAGCGCGTTTGTTTTGGGTACAAAATGTCACAGGTTCAAATCCTGTCATCCCTATCCCTAACTAGTAATTATCGTATCAGCAGTAACAAGAAATCAATTGCGCCCAATTCAAATTGATACATACTCAATATGAATAGTTCTCCATATTGAGTATGTATGCATGCAAGATCTATTGCCATCACAAAAAATTATTTATGAAAAGAAAGCGCTCTTAGTTCAGTTCGGTAGAACGCGGGTCTCCAAAACCCGATGTCGTAGGTTCAAATCCTACAGAGCGTGATTCCACCCCATTCTTCTTAGATTGAGAATGACACTTAAATAATGGGATAACAGTCTAATCAAAAGTTTTCATTTGATCTACTGTGAATTAGTATTAAAACAAATAAATGGGAGGTCAATAAACAAGAGAGATGTTACTTCAATCAAATATCCAACTGATCACCACGTCGGTATTGTAAATATGCCGTTACAAATAATCCAGCCAAAGTAATAGGAATTAGACCTAACACGATTCCAAATAGAGAAACTTCAATCATTTGAGTTTGGTTGAAAGGAAAAAAAGTGGGGGTAATATCTATCCTTAAATAGGAATCTGTATTGACCGTGAATCTCAATGACCAAGAATTGGCAATTGACATGATAAGGAACTATAGAATATCTAAAAAATTCCAAAATATACAATTCATCTCAAAATTTCAAATCAAATAAGTCGTATCTTATTCAGACTAATAAAAAGACCCGCGGTTATTGTTAAAACTGCTAGTAGAAAACCGAAATAACTGGTTATAGTGGGCATAAGGAAACTAGATGAAATATGTTCTTTTTATACATATGTTTATAAAGCACTTTCCTAAGTTTCCATTTTTGAGATAAAAATAGGAAAATAATCAAAAAATACCACTTGAAAGATACAATTGAAAATAATTGATTCATGAATCAATTATTACGGACGAACAAAAAGAAAAATATAGTTACATAGGTAAGAAATCAATTCATCATCTG